GTCCTTGTAGCTTACAACAAAGCATGGCACTGAAGATGCCAAGATGGCCGTCATAAAACGCCCAAGAACAAAAGACTTAGTCCTAACCTTACTGTTGGTTTTTGCTAGGTATATACATGCAAGTATCCGCACTCCAGTGTAAACGCCCTAAACACCTTATCATTAAGCCAATAGGAGCTGGCATCAGGCTCACCACTACCGTAGCCCAAGACGCCTCGCATTTGCCACACCCCCACGGGTACTCAGCAGTAGTTAATATTAAGCAATGAGCGTAAGCTTGACTTAGCCATAGCAAATCAGGGTCGGTAAATCCTGTGCCAGCCACCGCGGTCATACAGGAGACCCAAATCAACCTTACTAACGGCGTAAAGAGTGGTCAGATGTTATCCAAATAACTAAGATTAAAAAGCAACTGAGCTGTCATAAGCCCAAGATGCCTATAAGGCCTCCTCCCAAAGAAGATCTTAGCCTAACGATTAATTAAACTCCACGAAAGCCAGGGCCCAAACTGGGATTAGATACCCCACTATGCCTGGCCCTAAATCTTGATGCCTGCCTCTACTTAGGCATCCGCCCGAGAACTACGAGCACCAACGCTTAAAACTCTAAGGACTTGGCGGTGTCCCAAACCCACCTAGAGGAGCCTGTTCTATAATCGATGATCCACGATACTACCTGACCATTCCTTGCCAAAGCAGCCTATATACCGCCGTCGCCAGCCCACCTACCCTGAAAGCCTAACAGTGGGCGCAATAGTCCAACCACACTAGTAAGACAGGTCAAGGTATAGCCTATGGAATGGAAGCAATGGGCTACATTTTCTAAATTAGAACATAACGGCAAAGGGACATGAAACTGTCCCTCGAAGGCGGATTTAGCAGTAAAGCGGGACAATCGAGCCCTCTTTAAGCCGGCTCTGGGGCACGTACACACCGCCCGTCACCCTCCTCAAAAGCGACCCCCCCCCCCCACTACACTAATAAACCACCCAGCTAAAGATGAGGTAAGTCGTAACAAGGTAAGTGTACCGGAAGGTGCACTTAGAACAGCCAAGACGTAGCTTTAAACGAAAGCACTCAGCTTACGCCTGAAAGATATCCGGCAACTCCGGATCGTCTTGATGCCAAACTCTAGCCCAACATACATTGACCTTGAATAACAAAGCTACTCCCCTACACTAAACTAAAGCATTTACTAGTCCCAGTATAGGCGATAGAAAAGACACCATTGGAGCGATAGAGAGCACGTACCGTAAGGGAAAGATGAAATAATAATGAACAAGCCAAGCTATAAACAGCAAAGATCAACCCTTGTACCTCTTGCATCATGGTCTAGCAAGAAAAACCAAGCAAAATGAATTTAAGTTTGCCACCCCGAAACCCAAGCGAGCTACTTACGAGCAGCTATTGTTGAGCGAACCCGTCTCTGTTGCAAAAGAGTGGGATGACTTGTTAGTAGAGGTGAAAAGCCAATCGAGCTGGGTGATAGCTGGTTGCCTGTGAAACGAATCTTAGTTCACTCTTAATTCTCCTCCAAGGAACCCCAAAACCCTAATGAAGCGAATTAAGGGCTATTTAAAGGGGGTACAGCTCCTTTAAAAAAGAATACAATCTCTACGAGCGGATAAGTAACTAATCTAGAACTACTAATGTGGGCCCTCAAGCAGCCACCAATAAAGAGTGCGTCAAAGCTCTAAACCTCAAAAATATAAGAACTCCATGACTCCCTCCCCATTAACAGGCTAACCTATAACCAAATAGGAGAATTAATGCTAGAATGAGTAACCTGGGTCCTCCCTCTACGACGCAAGTTTACATCCACACATTATTAACAAATCACCAAGATACAACAAATACAACAAGCAAAGTATCAATTACCTTGTTGACCCGACAGAGGAGCGTCCACTAAGAAAGATTAAAACCTGTAAAAGGAACTAGGCAAACCCGTCAAGGCCCGACTGTTTACCAAAAACATAGCCTTCAGCAAACCACAAACAAGTATTGAAGGTGATGCCTGCCCAGTGACCTTAGTGTTTAACGGCCGCGGTATCCTAACCGTGCAAAGGTAGCGCAATCAATTGTCCCGTAAATCGAGACTAGTATGAATGGCTAAACGAGGTCTTAACTGTCTCTTACAGGCAATCGGTGAAATTGATCTCCCTGTGCAAAAGCAGGGATAAACCCATAAGACGAGAAGACCCTGTGGAACTTCAAAATCAGCAGCCACCCTAAAAACCTTAACGCCCACTTGGGCCTACTCATTCACCTAAGGCGCTGGCCTGCATTTTTCGGTTGGGGCGACCTTGGAGAAAAACAGATCCTCCAAAAATTGGACCATAACTCTAGACTAAGAGCGACCTCTCAACGTGCTAACAGCATCCAGACCCAATAAAATTGATCAATGGACCAAGCTACCCCAGGGATAACAGCGCAATCTCCCCCGAGAGTCCGTATTAACGGGGAGGTTTACGACCTCGATGTTGGATCAGGACATCCTAGTGGTGCAGCCGCTACTAAGGGTTCGTTTGTTCAACGATTAACAGTCCTACGTGATCTGAGTTCAGACCGGAGCAATCCAGGTCGGTTTCTATCTATGATGAACTCTTCCCAGTACGAAAGGATAGGAAAAGTGAGGCCAATACCACAAGCAAGCCTTCGCCTTAAGTAATGAATGCAACTAAATTACAAAAGGCTATCACCCCACACCACGTCCTAGAAAAGGACAAGCTAGCGTGGCAGAGCTCGGTAAATGCAAAAGGCTTAAGTCCTTTAAACCAGAGGTTCAAATCCTCTCCCTAGCTTCCCCCGTCCAATGCACTTCGCAACCAACTACCCCTTAATTATTAACCTTATTATAGCCCTGTCCTACATCATCCCCATTTTAATTGCAGTAGCTTTTCTTACATTAGTGGAACGTAAAATCCTAAGCTATATACAAGGTCGGAAAGGCCCAAATGTTGTCGGCCCATTCGGATTGCTGCAGCCACTAGCAGACGGAGTGAAACTATTCATCAAAGAACCAATTCGCCCATCAACAGCCTCCCCAATTCTCTTCATCCTCACCCCGATACTAGCACTGCTGCTGGCCATCTCAATCTGAACCCCTCTTCCCCTACCATTCTCCTTAGCCGACCTTAACCTAGGCCTACTGTTCCTACTAGCCATATCAAGCCTAGCAGTGTACTCCATCTTATGATCAGGCTGAGCCTCAAACTCAAAATACGCCCTAATCGGGTCACTACGGGCAGTAGCTCAAACTATCTCTTATGAAGTAACCCTGGCAATCATCCTCTTATCCATTATCCTACTTAGCGGAGGCTACACCCTTAATACTCTAGCAGTCACTCAAGAATCTATTTTTCTCATTTTTCCATGCTGACCGCTCGCCATAATATGATATGTTTCTACACTTGCCGAAACAAACCGCGCCCCATTCGATCTCACAGAAGGGGAATCTGAGCTAGTGTCTGGGTTTAATGTAGAATACGCGGCAGGACCTTTCGCCCTATTCTTCCTAGCCGAATATGCCAACATTATACTCATGAACACACTAACCGCCATCCTATTCTTCAACCCCAGCTTATATAACCTACCCCAAGACTTTTACCCAATAATTCTAGCCACAAAAGTTCTATTGCTATCCGCTGGGTTTTTATGAATCCGTGCCTCGTACCCCCGTTTCCGATATGACCAGCTAATACACCTCCTATGAAAAAACTTCCTACCACTTACACTAGCATTATGCCTATGACACATCAGCATACCAATTTGCTACGCAGGCCTGCCACCATACTTAAGAAGGTAGGAAATGTGCCTGAACTTCAAAGGGTCACTATGATAAAGTGAACATGGAGGTGTACCAACCCTCTCATTTCCTAAAACAGCCTAGAAAAGCAGGAATTGAACCCGCACTAGAGAGATCAAAACCCTCCATACTTCCTTTATATTATTTTCTAGTAAGGTCAGCTAAACAAGCTATCGGGCCCATACCCCGAAAATGATGGTTCAACTCCTTCCCTTGCTAAATGAATCCCCAAGCAAAGCTAATCTTCACCATCAGCCTTATCCTAGGGACAACTATTACGATCTCAAGCAATCACTGAATTATAGCCTGAGCCGGCCTTGAAATTAACACACTAGCCATCTTGCCCCTAATCTCAAAATCCCATCACCCTCGAGCCATCGAGGCCGCAACTAAATACTTCCTAACCCAAGCAGCTGCCTCCACATTACTATTATTCTCCAGCATGAACAACGCGTGATACACCGGACAATGAGATATTACCCAACTAACACACCCCACTTCATGCCTAGTACTAACCACAGCCATTTCGATAAAACTAGGACTAGTCCCATTCCACTTCTGATTCCCAGAAGTCATACAAGGCACCTCTCTAATTATCGGCTTCCTACTGTCCACAGCCATAAAATTTCCACCAATCACCCTCCTCTATATAACCTCACCATCCCTAAATCCTACACTACTAACCACCCTAGCCATTTTATCCGTAGCCGTAGGCGGTTGAATAGGATTAAATCAAACACAAATCCGAAAAATCATAGCCTTCTCCTCCATCTCCCATCTAGGATGAATGGCTATTGTGATCAGCTACAACCCCAAACTCACTCTACTAAACTTCTACCTATATACCATAATAACCGCAGCTGTATTTCTTACCCTTAATTCAATTAAAGCCCTAAAATTGCCAACATTACTAACCTCATGAACAAAATCACCAGCACTAAACACAGTCCTTCTACTTACACTACTTTCCCTAGCCGGCCTCCCACCACTAACAGGCTTCCTCCCCAAATGATTTATTATCCAAGAGCTAACCAAACAGGACATAGCCCCCGCAGCAACAGTAATCTCCCTACTATCCCTACTAAGCCTATTCTTTTACCTTCGCCTTGCATACTGCGCAACAATCACGCTTCCCCCTCACACTACAAATCATGTAAAACAATGGCGTACCAACAAACCAGTAAACCTCTCCATCGCCATCCTGACCACCCTGTCCCTAGCCTTACTCCCCATATCACCTATAATCCTAACAATCATTCAAACTTAAGAAACTTAGGATAGTCTAAACCGAAGGCCTTCAAAGCCTTAAACAAGAGTCAAACCCTCTTAGTTTCTGTTAAAATCCGCAGGATACTACCCTACATCCCCTGGATGCAACCCAGGTGCTTTAATTAAGCTAGGATCTCCAACATCTAGGCAGATGGGCTTCGATCCCATAACACTATAGTTAACAGCTATATGCCCTAACCAACAGGCCTCTGCCTAACCAGACCCCGACACACGATTAGTGTGCATCAATGAGCTTGCAACTCACTATGAACTTCACTACGGAGCCGATAAGAAGAGGAATTAAACCTCTGTAAAAAGGACTACAGCCTAACGCCTATACACTCGGCCATCTTACCTGTGACTTTCACCAATCGATGACTATTCTCAACCAACCACAAAGATATCGGCACTCTATACCTAATTTTCGGCGCATGAGCCGGGATAGCAGGCACCGCCCTAAGCCTATTAATCCGAGCAGAACTGGGCCAACCAGGAGCCTTACTGGGAGACGACCAGATCTATAATGTAGTCGTTACAGCCCATGCATTCGTGATGATCTTCTTCATAGTAATACCAATTATAATCGGAGGATTTGGAAACTGACTAGTTCCCCTAATAATTGGAGCTCCCGACATAGCATTTCCCCGTATAAACAACATAAGCTTTTGATTACTCCCCCCATCCTTTCTCCTACTACTAGCCTCATCCACAGTAGAAGCAGGGGTAGGAACCGGCTGAACCGTATATCCCCCACTAGCAGGAAACCTAGCCCACGCAGGAGCCTCAGTCGACCTAGCCATTTTTTCGCTGCATCTAGCAGGCATCTCATCAATCCTAGGAGCAATTAATTTTATCACAACAGCAATTAACATAAAACCACCAGCCCTTTCACAATACCAAACACCCCTATTCGTCTGATCCGTACTAATCACCGCAGTCCTTCTCCTTCTGTCTCTCCCAGTCCTCGCTGCCGGAATCACTATACTTCTCACAGACCGTAATCTAAACACCACCTTCTTTGACCCAGCAGGAGGAGGGGATCCCGTGCTATACCAACATCTTTTCTGATTCTTTGGACATCCAGAAGTGTATATCTTGATCCTTCCAGGATTCGGAATCATCTCCCACGTAGTAACCTACTACGCAGGAAAAAAAGAACCATTTGGATACATAGGCATAGTATGAGCCATGCTATCAATCGGATTCCTGGGCTTTATCGTCTGAGCTCATCACATATTTACTGTGGGGATAGACGTGGACACTCGAGCTTACTTTACATCCGCTACCATAATTATTGCCATCCCCACCGGAATTAAAGTATTCAGCTGACTGGCCACTCTACACGGAGGCACAATCAAATGAGACCCCCCAATACTATGAGCCCTAGGCTTCATCTTCCTATTCACAATCGGAGGACTTACAGGGATCGTCCTAGCAAACTCCTCACTAGACATCGCCCTACACGATACCTACTATGTAGTAGCCCACTTCCACTACGTACTGTCAATAGGAGCAGTATTCGCAATCATAGCAGGCTTCACACACTGATTCCCACTATTCACTGGATTCACTCTCCACTCTACATGAGCTAAAATCCAGTTCGGAGTAATATTTGTAGGAGTAAATCTCACCTTCTTCCCACAACACTTCCTAGGCTTAGCCGGCATACCTCGACGATACTCAGACTACCCGGATGCCTACACGCTATGAAATACAATCTCCTCAATTGGATCAATAATCTCCCTAACAGCCGTAATCATACTAGTATTTATCATCTGAGAAGCATTTGCATCCAAACGTAAAGTACTCCAACCCGAACTAACAAGCACAAACGTTGAATGAATTCACGGCTGCCCACCCCCATACCACACTTTCGAAGAACCGGCCTTTGTACAAGTACAAGAAAGGAAGGAGTCGAACCCCCATGTGTTGGTTTCAAGCCAACCGCATAAACCATTTATGCTTCTTTCTCATCAAGAAGTGTTAGTAAAATAATTACATAGCCTTGTCAAGGCTAAATTACGAGTGAAACTCTCGTACACCTCATCACCCAAATATGGCCAACCACTCACAATTAGGTTTCCAAGACGCATCATCACCAATCATAGAAGAACTTGTAGAATTCCACGACCACGCTCTAATAGTCGCCCTAGCCATCTGCAGCCTGGTCCTCTACCTACTAACCTTAATACTAACAGAAAAACTCTCTTCAAGCACAGTCGACGCACAAGAAATCGAACTAGTATGAACCATCCTCCCAGCCATTGTCCTAATCTTACTCGCCCTACCCTCCTTACAAATCCTGTACATAATAGACGAAATCAACGAACCCGATCTAACCCTAAAAGCTATCGGCCACCAATGATATTGAACCTACGAATATACCGATCTCAAAGACCTAACATTCGACTCCTACATAACACCCACAGCAGACTTACCCCTAGGACATTTCCGACTCCTAGAAGTTGACCATCGTGTAGTTGTCCCAATAGAATCACCCGTCCGAGTTATTGTTACCGCCGACGACGTCCTACACTCATGAGCCGTCCCAAGCCTAGGTGTAAAAACTGACGCAATCCCAGGACGCCTTAACCAGACCTCATTCGTCGCCTCCCGACCTGGAGTATTCTACGGCCAATGCTCAGAAATCTGCGGAGCTAACCACAGCTTCATGCCAATCGTAGTAGAATCCGCCCCGCTTGCTAACTTCGAAAGCTGATCTTCCCTAATATCCTCCTAATCATTAAGAAGCTATGGAACAGCGCTAGCCTTTTAAGCTAGAAAAAGGGGGTGCATTCCCCCCTTAATGGTATGCCTCAGCTAAACCCAGGCCCATGATTTTTTATCATGCTAACTTCATGATTCACCTACACTATGATTATCCAACCTAAACTCCTATCATTCCTATCAACAAACCCCCCATCCAACAAAATACCTGTCACCACAAGCACTACTCCCTGAACTTGACCATGAACCTAAGTTTCTTTGACCAATTCTCAAGCCCCTCCCTCCTAGGAATCCCCCTAATCCTCATCTCAATAACATTCCCAGCACTACTACTACCTTCCATAGACAACCGATGAGTCACCAACCGACTCTCGACCATTCAACTATGAATTGTTAACCTCATCACAAAACAGCTAATAATGCCCCTGGACAAAAAAGGACACAAATGAGCTCTTATTCTTACATCCCTAATAATCTTCCTCTTACTAATCAACCTCCTAGGCCTTCTACCTTACACATTCACCCCAACCACTCAACTATCCATAAACCTTGCCCTAGCCTTCCCCCTATGACTCGCCACCCTCCTCACAGGCTTACGCAACCAACCCTCGGCATCCCTAAGCCACCTACTCCCAGAGGGCACTCCCACCCCCCTAATCCCCGCCCTAATCTTAATTGAAACCACAAGTCTACTAATCCGTCCCCTAGCCCTGGGGGTCCGACTAACAGCCAACCTAACAGCAGGCCATCTCCTAATCCAATTAATCTCTACAGCCACAGTAACCCTAGCCTCAACAATACCAGTAGTTTCTTTACTTACTTTACTAGTTCTATTCCTACTAACCATTCTAGAAGTAGCAGTAGCCATAATTCAGGCTTACGTATTCGTATTACTGTTAAGCCTTTACCTACAAGAAAACCTCTAACCACCAATGACCCACCAAGCACACTCCTACCATATAGTAGACCCCAGCCCATGACCCATTCTCGGAGCCGCCGCCGCCCTCCTTACAACTTCAGGCCTAGCCATGTGATTCCACTACCACTCCCCATTTCTCCTGGCCCTTGGTCTGCTATCCACTGCACTAGTCATGATCCAATGATGACGAGACATTGTGCGAGAAAGCACATTCCAGGGACATCACACACCTACAGTCCAAAAAGGCCTACGATACGGAATGGTCCTATTCATTACATCAGAGGCCTTCTTCTTCCTAGGATTTTTCTGAGCATTCTTTCACTCAAGCCTAGCCCCCACCCCAGAACTAGGAGGTCAATGACCGCCCGTAGGAATTCAACCACTAGACCCAATAGACGTTCCTCTCCTAAACACTGCCATCCTTCTGGCTTCAGGAGTCACAGTCACATGGGCTCACCACAGCATTACAGAAGCTAATCGAAAACAAGCAATCCAAGCTCTAACTATTACAGTCCTCCTAGGACTTTACTTCACTGGCCTACAAGCTATAGAGTATTACGAAGCCCCCTTTACCATTGCTGACGGAGTATACGGTTCCACATTCTTCGTCGCTACAGGATTCCACGGACTACACGTTATCATCGGCTCTACATTCCTATTAGTATGCCTTCTACGCCTAATCAAATTCCATTTTACACCAACTCACCACTTCGGTTTTGAAGCAGCAGCCTGATACTGACACTTCGTAGACGTCGTATGACTATTCCTCTACATATCTATCTACTGATGAGGATCTTACTCTTCTAGTATATTAATTACAATCGACTTCCAATCCTTAAAATCTGGTTTAAACCCAGAGAAGAGTAATGAACATAATCCTATTTATGCTAATTCTCTCCACAACCTTAAGCGCTATCCTAACCGCACTTAACTTCTGACTAGCCCAAACAAACCCAGACTCAGAAAAATTATCACCATACGAATGCGGCTTCGACCCCCTAGGATCCGCCCGACTCCCCTTCTCAATCCGCTTCTTCTTAGTAGCCATCCTATTCCTCCTATTCGACCTAGAAATTGCCCTACTCCTACCACTACCATGAGCAGTCCAGCTCCAATCCCCAACCACCACACTAACATGAGCCTCCACCCTCATCCTTCTCCTTGTTCTGGGGCTGGCTTACGAATGAACCCAAGGAGGCCTAGAATGAGCAGAATAACAGAAAGTTAGTCTAACCAAGACAGTTGATTTCGACTCAACAGATTATAGCCCCACCCTATAACTTTCTTTATGCCCGCCTTACACATGAGCTTCTACTCAGCCTTCATCCTAAGCGGCCTAGGCCTTGCCTTCCACCGAACACACCTAGTCTCAGCCCTATTATGTCTCGAGAGCATAATGCTATCCATATTTGTAGCTATGACCATGTGACCTATCCACACACAAGCAACATCCCCAACCATCCTACCCATCCTAGTATTAACCTTTTCCGCCTGCGAAGCCAGCACAGGCCTAGCACTACTAGTTGCTTCCACCCGAACCCACGGCTCCGACTACTTACACAACTTCAACCTCCTACGATGCTAAAAATCATCATTCCAACTGCCATACTACTACCCCTGACATTTTGCTCCCCGCGCAAACACCTATGAACCAATATTACAGCCTACAGCCTTTTAATCGCTGCAGCCAGCCTCCAATGACTTACTCCTACCTACTACCCGAACAAAAACCTATCCAGCTGAGCCGCCGTAGACCAAATTTCCTCCCCACTATTAGTCCTATCATGCTGACTACTCCCACTAATAATAATAGCAAGCCAAAACCACCTAGAACAAGAACCAACCATCCGCAAACGAATCTTCATCACAACAGTACTTCTAGCTCAACCCTTTATCCTTATCGCCTTCTCGGCCTCAGAACTAATACTATTTTACATCGCATTCGAAGCCACCCTAATCCCCACCCTAATTTTAATCACACGATGAGGAAGCCAACCAGAACGACTAACCGCTGGTATCTACCTTTTATTCTACACTCTCGCTAGCTCCCTCCCCCTACTCATTGCCATCCTCCACCTGCAAAACCAAATCGGATCATTACTTTTCACACTACTAAAACTAACACATCCAACAATAACCTCCTCCTGAACAAGCTTAGCAACCGGCCTAGCCCTCCTTCTAGCCTTCATAGTGAAAGCACCCCTATATGGCCTGCACCTATGACTACCAAAAGCCCATGTAGAAGCCCCAATCGCCGGCTCCATACTCCTTGCAGCCCTACTTCTAAAATTAGGAGGATACGGAATTATACGAGTTACCGTACTGGTAAGCCCCTCACTAAATAACCTACACTACCCATTCATCACCATAGCCCTATGAGGAGCATTAATAACCAGCACCATCTGCCTACGACAAATTGACCTAAAATCACTAATCGCCTACTCATCCGTCAGCCACATGGGCCTAGTTGTGGCTGCAACTATAATTCAAACTCAATGAGCCTTCTCAGGCGCAATAATATTAATAATCTCACATGGCCTAACTTCCTCAATACTATTCTGCCTAGCCAATACCAACTACGAACGTACACACAGCCGAATTCTCCTACTAACACGAGGAATACAGCCCCTTTTACCCCTCATAGCCACCTGATGACTCCTAGCCAACCTAACAAACATAGCCCTCCCACCAACAACCAACCTCATAGCAGAACTAACCATCACAATCGCCCTATTCAATTGATCATCCCTAACAATTGTTCTAACAGGAGCCGCAATCCTGCTAACCACCTCATACACCCTGTACATACTCACAATAACACAACGAGGAGCTATCCCCTCCCACATGACATCCATCCAAAACTCCTCCACACGAGAACACCTCCTTATAGCCCTACACGTAATCCCAATAGCCCTACTCATCCTCAAACCTGAACTAATCTCAGGCATTCCTATATAGCAAGTATAGTTTTAACAAAAACATTAGTCTGTGACCCTAAAGATAGAAGTTAAACTCTTCTTACCTGCCGAGGGGAGGTTCAACCAACAAGAACTGCTAATTCTTGCATCTGAGTCTAAAACCTCAGCCCCCTTACTTTCAAAGGATAACAGCAATCCAATGGTCTTAGGAACCATCCACCTTGGTGCAAATCCAAGTGAAAGTAATGGACCTACCACTAGTCCAAACCTCACTGACACTACTAACCCTAGCAACCCTGTCCCTACCAATCATCCTCCCACTTCTATCAAACAGCCTCAAAAACACCCCAAACGCCATCACAAACACTGTCAAAACCTCCTTCCTAATCAGCCTAATCCCTATAACCATCTACCTCCAATCTGGGATAGAAAGCCAAATCCACATCTGAGAATGAAAATTCATTATAAACTTCAAAATCCCAATCAGTCTTAAGCTAGACTTCTACTCACTCACATTCCTTCCAATCGCCCTATTCGTATCCTGATCTATCCTACAATTTGCAACATGATACATAGCATCAGACCCATACATCACAAAATTCTTCACCTACCTTCTCCTATTCCTAATTGCTATACTAGTCTTAATCACCGCTAACAACCTATTCGTCCTATTCATCGGATGAGAAGGAGTCGGAATCATATCATTCCTCCTAATCAGCTGATGACACGGTCGAGCAGAAGCCAACACCGCCGCCTTACAGGCCGTGCTCTACAACCGAGTAGGCGATATTGGACTAATCCTATGCATAGCATGATTAGCCTACACCATAAACACATGAGAAATCCAACAACTCCCCTCCCCATCCCAAACTCCCACCCTACCCCTCCTAGGACTCATCCTAGCCGCAACAGGCAAATCCGCCCAATTCGGCCTCCACCCATGACTCCCGGCCGCCATAGAAGGCCCCACTCCAGTCTCCGCCCTACTACACTCCAGCACAATAGTAGTAGCCGGAATCTTCCTACTCATCCGAACTCACCCCTTACTAAGCAACAACCAAACTGCCTTAACACTATGCTTATGCCTTGGCGCCCTCTCCACCCTATTTGCAGCCACATGCGCCCTAACCCAAAACGACATCAAAAAAATCATTGCTTTCTCAACATCTAGCCAGCTAGGCCTAATAATAGTCACAATCGGCCTTAACTTACCTCAACTAGCCTTTCTTCACATCTCAACCCACGCTTTCTTCAAAGCCATGCTATTCCTCTGCTCAGGCTCTATCATCCACAACCTAAACGGCGAACAAGATATTCGAAAAATAGGCGGCCTCCAAAAAATACTACCAACAACCACTTCCTGCCTAACCATCGGCAACCTAGCCCTCATAGGAACACCATTCCTAGCGGGATTCTACTCAAAAGACCAAATCATCGAAAGCCTAAACACATCCTACCTAAACACCTGAGCCCTAGTCCTAACCCTAATCGCTACATCATTCACCGCAATCTATACTCTTCGCATAACCATCCTAGTACAAGCCGGATTTGTACGAATTCCAGCATTAACTCCCATAAATGAAAATAACCCAGCAGTAACCTCATCAATCACCCGCCTCGCATTAGGAAGCATCACCGCTGGCTTCCTCATCACCTCATATATCCCTCCCACATACACACCACCCATAACCATACCCCTATACATCAAAATTACAGCCATAGCAGTAACAGCCCTAGGCATCATCCTAGCCCTAGAACTTTCAAAAATAACCCAAACCCTAATCCTCCCAAAACAAAACCCAATAATAAACTTCTCCACATCCCTAGGATACTTCAACCCACTAACCCACCGTTTCAGCACAATAAGCTTACTAACCGGGGGCCAGAAAATCGCCTCCCACCTAATCGACCTCTCCTGATACAAAATGTTAGGCCCAGAAGGCCTGGCTACCCTACAAGCAACCACAGCCAAAACCATTACCCCCCTCCACTCTGGCTCAATAAAAGCCTACCTAGGAACTTTTGCCCTATCAATCATCATCATCCTAATATCTACATACAGAAACAATAATGGCCCTCAATCTTCGTAAAAACCATCCCCTACTAAAAACCATCAACAACGCCCTAATCGATCTTCCCACACCATCAAACATCTCAACCTGATGAAACTTTGGATCCCTCCTAGGTATCTGCCTAATCACACAAATCATTACAGGCCTCCTACTAGCTGCACACTATACAGCAGATACTTCTCTCGCCTTCACTTCTGTCGCCCACATATGCCGAAACGTCCAATTCGGCTGACTAATCCGCAACCTCCACGCAAACGGAGCCTCACTCTTCTTTATCTGCATCTACTTCCACATCGGCCGCGGATTCTACTACGGCTCATACCTAAACAAAGAAACCTGAAACATTGGAGTCATCCTCCTACTAACCCTAATAGCAACCGCCTTCGTAGGGTACGTCCTTCCTTGAGGACAAATATCCTTCTGAGGAGCTACAGTAATCACCAACCTATTCTCAGCCATCCCCTACATCGGTCAAACACTAGTGGAATGAGCCTGAGGAGGATTCTCCGTAGATAACCCAACACTCACCCGATTCTTCGCCCTCCACTTCCTCCTCCCATTCGTAATCGTAGGAATGACACTAGTCCACCTCACCTTCCTACACGAAACAGGATCAAACAATCCACTAGGAATCCCATCAGACTGCGACAAAATCCCATTCCACCCCTACTACTCAGTAAAAGACATTCTAGGATTTGTACTAATACTAATCCTATTAGTCGCATTAGCACTATTCTCCCCAAACCTACTAGGAGACCCAGAAAATTTCACACCAGCTAACCCCCTAGCCACGCCCCCCCACATCAAACCTGAATGATACTTCCTATTTGCATACGCCATTCTACGATCCATCCCCAACAAACTTGGAGGAGTACTAGCCCTAGCCGCCTCAGTCCTAATCCTATTCCTTATCCCCCTACTTCACACATCCAAACAACGCTCAATAACCTTCCGTCCTCTCTCACAAATTCTATTCTGAACCTTAGTCGCTAACCTCCTCATCCTAACCTGAGTAGGCAGCCAACCAGTCGAACACCCCTTCATCATCATCGGACAACTAGCCTCATTCACCTACTTCGCCATCATTCTAGTCCTATTCCCTCTAGTATCCATCCTAGAAAATAAAATACTCAAACTCTAATCAACTCTAATAGTTTAACGAAAACATTGGTCTTGTAAACCAAAAACTGAAGACTACACCTCTTCTTAGAGTTTTAACCTATCAGAAAGAAAGGAATTGAACCCTTATCTCCAGCTCCCAAAGCTGGAATTTTTCAACTAAACTACCTTCTGACTTAACTCCTTAAACCGCCCGAATAGCCCCCCGAGACAACCCACGAACAAGTTCTAGAACCACAAACAACGTCAACAATAACCCTCACCCCCCAATTAAAAATAGTCCCACCCCATACGAGTACAACAGAGCAACCCCGCTAACATCTAATCGAACCGACAACAAACCAGAATTATCCACCGTCCCACTCTCCAACGAAAACTCCGACAACCCACCTATAACACCTCCTACAACCACAACCAGACCCATAACCACTCCATACCCAATAACACCTAAATCAGCTCAAGCTTCCGGATAAGGATCCGCCGCCAATGATACTGAATATACGAAAACCACTAACATACCACCCAAATAAACCATCACCAATACCAGAGACATAAAAGAAGCCCCCAAACTCACCAATCACCCACACCCAGCAATAGACGCCACAACCAAACCCATCACCCCATAATAAGGAGAAGGATTAGACGCGACTGCTAGACTACCAAGAACAAAGCACAACCCTAAAAACAAAACAAAATTTATCATAATTCCTACTCGGCCTTTATCCGAGATCTACGACCTGAAAAATCGTCGTTATTAACTTTTAACTACAGGAACCCTAGCTCATTCCTCCCCCCCAACCCCCCCCGTACTTTCTACGTGCCTTTTATGGTATGTATTACTTTGCATTACATTATATACCCCATCAGACACTAATACAATGCAGTATACTCCACATTACAAGCAGGCCCATCACCCCCCTAACTCAAACATTTATTCCCATGACAATCTGTGCGGACAGTATCCCCTCTAGGCACATCCAGCTCCAGGTACAGTAAACCCAAGTGATTCTAGCCCAGGCCAATACAAGCGTCACCCGAGATCGTAACAGCTTAATCGTGCTTAAACCTACTCAATACACGGATATAGTCCCAGTACACCTTCGAATTCACCACGTCATAAGTTTCGCCCACCTCCTAGGATATGTTATCTTCCTACAGCTTTCAAGTCCACCCAAGCCAGAGGACCAGGTTATCTATTAACCGTGCACCTCACGAGAACCGAGCTACTCAACGTCAGTTATACCCTCGTTATTGGCTTCAAGGCCATACTTTCCCCCTACACCCTAGCCCAACTTGCTCTTTTGCGCCTCTGGTTCCTATTTCAGGGCCATAAACCTCTTGATTCCTTCTCAATTGCTCTTCACAGATACAAGTGGTTGGTCTGCATAAATCCTCCTTTTAACTCGTGATCCCGGCATCTGACCGTTTTTCCTCTTGTTTTCTTTCTGGGGTCTCTTCAATAAACCCTTCAAGTGCGTAGCAGGTGTTATCTTCCTCTTGACATGTACATCATATGACATCCGAGCGGCCTCATCGCCCGCTAGGGCCCTCTAAGTGTAATGGTTTCGTTGGATAACCTGTCGCATACTTAGACTCTGATGCACTTTGACCCCATTCATGAAACCCGCGCTGTTTACCTCTACGAGTTGCAGATAGTGTTATGGTTGGGGGACATGGTCAATTTTTTTTACAATTCTAGGGACTTATAGTTAAACCCCTATTTCACGCATCATTTACGCATTTTTTCTTTTTTGTTTGTCATTTTTTTGTTAACATAACAAAAAATTAACCGAACCTACCCTACATTGTCCAAACCATTAATTATTCATCAAACTGTTCCTCTACTTTCCACCTAAACATGCATTCATTCTTTACATCATTAAAACCAAACAAAAACACAAACATCACCTCATCCAACAACCAACAAACCTCTACCCAAT